AAATCATATTTTCATACAATATCTTAATTGAATTATATGTAATGATCAATAAATTAAGTTGAATTCTATATCTACACATACCAAAAACATAGAAAAATCCGAATACCAATCTAATCTATTCTATAGATATTTGGGCTAGAGTTGACAAACAAACAAAACCAGCAATATACTTTATTAGTATCGCATAGAAATCTAAATGGGGCGTGGCCAAGTGGTAAGGCAACGGGTTTTGGTCCCGCTATTCGGAGGTTCGAATCCTTCCGTCCCAGAACATATATATTCTCTGACAATATAGATTGCTTTTTTAACAATGTTCCCTTTAAAATCGAAATGTTAGCTGGAATGTGATTGTTGTTTCTTATTTTTTTCTTCGATGAATCGTTTTTTTTTTTTCAAAAACTGAATCGAGATGCGAAAGAATCCATATTCCCTATCTCGTATTCTCTACCCCCTAAATTAGCCTACTTAGATTCAATTTTATTTTTTGTAGATTTCTTGACTTTTCGCCAAGAGGGGGTTTTTGGTACTAATTAAATTCACTAAGTCTCTTAATTCTTAATCAATGAGGTAGGCTTAAATAGAAAAAAAAGGAGCAAAAACTGGACTTAATCTGGACTTGTTTGGCTTTGTGCCTAGACAGCTCGCATTTCGTAAAAATAAAAAAGACTAGGACACCCCCTTCTTTTGATTTATGCTGCATCAGTCCCGGGGTAGATAGGAGTTAATCAGTAATGGTAAAGCCTTCATTTCAATATCTATAAACGGTGACAATTGCTCAGTCTATTTGATCGAATTGATAGATACGAAACCCTCCCCATTCTTTGGATTTTATCAATCAGATGAAAAAAAAGACTTATCTTTTTTCCTAAGATGATCAAAAGTTATTTTTAACTATCAAATTTTCTTGGAATAATGATGTCGAAAGGGGAACTTTCGAAATTTATTCGAAATTTCGAAAGAGAAATAGTTTTAATCATTCCTTAGAAGCTGAATCTTTCTCTCCTATTAAGTCACGTGAAGATGCAGAATCAAAAAGAATTCGTTTATTCGTCTTATTTATTATTATTTATATAAAAAAATTATTTATTATATATATTTATTAATTAATATTATAATGTTCGACAAATTAATATTAGCGATGGGGTCTTACTAAGACTTCTTCAGAAAAATCTTTATCCACCTATATCTATAGTATTAGTTATATCTATATACTATATATATAGAAGATATAGAAAATACTATAGATTATGGTGTTTATACATCAGCCCAACCAATGACTATTCATGATTCCATAATTGAATCAATTTCATACCGGTTCTTAGAGGAATGTTATGGTAAAACTTCGTTTGAAACGATGTGGTAGAAAGCAACGTGCGACTTGAAGGACACGATCCGTTGTGGATTTGTACATCCACCATTTTTTGTAGGAATGAAGGTGCTCTTAGCTCGACATCATTGGTTCTGTTTCACCATAACCCCTCGTTTTTTGTTGTCTTGGAATGGAAATAGTCCATGATGGAGCTCGAGTAGAAAGTATTAATTTATTTCTCGGGGCAAGGGTCTAGGGTTAATGCCAATCAATAAAAAAATTGAAACAACTTCGTAAATATATCTTAGGTATGGAAATCGAAAGAATCCAATTCGAGCAAGTTTCAAATGAAAAAATTTATTGGAATTGATCAAACTTTTTCGATCCAAAGTGTTTCACGAGGGAATCCATCATCTTGGAGGATTCTTTCATAGAAATCGCAAAAAGGGTATGTTGCTGCCATTTTGAAAGGATTCAAAAGCACCGAAGTAATGTCTAAACCCAATGATTTAAAATAAAACAAAGATAAAGGATCCCAGAACAAGGAAACACCTTTTTAATTGTCTGAATAACTGGATCAGACTGAAGAATCCTATTTTAAACGAGACAAACAAAAAAGGAGGAAAGACCGCTCAATAAATGAAATTGCCGAAAGATTTTCCTTTGAATTGTTTGAAAGTTATCCAACTTGAGTTATGAGAGTACGAATGGTTTCTTTTGCATTTTAAGGAAGAACGAAGAAAAAAAGACTTACATCTTTAATTGCTTTGATCATTTTATGGATCCAGTTGTCATTTCTTAGATAGAATTCCATACAGAGACAAAACTTCGAATCAATCATTTTTCTCGAGCCGTACGAGGAGAAAGCTTCCTATACGTTTCTAGGGGGGGTGTTGTTCATCTACATCTATCCCAATGAGCCGTCTATCGAATCGTTGCAATTGATGTTCGATCCCGAAGACAAGGAAAAGATCTTCAGAAAGTGGGTTTTTATGATCCGATAAAGAATCAAACTTATTTAAATGTTCCTGCTATTTTATATTTCCTTGAAAAAGGGGCTCAACCTACAGAAACTGTTCAGGATATTTTAAAGAAGGCAGAGGTTTTTAAGGAACTTCGTCCTAATCAACCGAAATTCAATTAAGGAAATAAATTAAGGAAATACAAAAAGGGGGGTAGTGATTTGTATAT